CATCCGTATAGGATACAAAAGGAGACTCCAGATATTTGATATCTTTCTCTTTGAATGAGATCTCAATTCCAGCTACGGTTTCATTAGATATCTTACAACTATAATCCCTCTTTTTTCCGATCCGGTTCCTCCACCACCGCGAACCCCAGTTAGATTCAGGCATGATACACTTTTTAGTTATTGGGAGAACCCAAGTACTCTCTTTCGGATCCATGAAACAACTCTCAGAGATCTTTTTCCCTTTTGGAAGATACAGGAGCGAAACAATCAACCTATTGATATTGGAAGACCCAAAAGATTCTTCCAATGTATCATTTCTGGGTCCAATGGAATTCATAGGTATAGGAAGAAGCCCCATCAAATAGAGATTTTTTCTTTCGACCCTATTTCGATTGTTAATACGATTACGATATATAAGGACCGCTACTGCAAGCAGTACTACTACACCTTTGATCGTGAAATATCGATTGTTTGTTGAACCCTGTGAATCGCGTGAAAGTAGGATACTCCAAATTCGGGGGTCAAAGAGTTTCATAAAACGTTCTTGGTGGAAAAAAATGTGAGTGAAAGATCCCACGGAATCGAATTTGGTCCACGAATCTAAGAAATAGTGAGAATTCTTGATCTCTCTCAATATCTCTCTCAATTCGAAGATCCAGGATTTTAATGGATGTCGTTTCACTGCTTCCTGCTTCATTGATTCCTCCTAAGGATTTCATTTCAATTGGAATTTGGTTATTCACGATGTACGACGATCCCCGTTACGCATCCATGGCTGAATGGTTAAAGCGCCCAACTCATAATTGGCAAATTCGTAGGTTCAATTCCTGCTGGATGCACGCCAACGGGAACGTTCAATACGTCTATTGGAATTGGCTCTGTATCAATGAAATCTCATCATCCATACATAACGAATTGGTATGGTATATTCATACCATAACATATGAACAGTAAGAAATAGAATTCTTATCGATACTGGAACTCATAGGGAAGAAAATGGATTTATGGATGGAATCAAATATGCAGTATTTACAGACAAAAGTATTCGGTTATTGGGGAACAATCAATATACTTCTAATGTCGAATCAGGATCAACTAGGACAGAAATAAAGCATTGGGTCGAACTCTTCTTTGGTGTCAAGGTAATAGCTATGAATAGTCATCGACTCCCGGGAAAGGGTAGAAGAATGGGACCCATTATGGGACATACAATGCATTACAGACGTATGATCATTACGCTTCAACCGGGTTATTCTATTCCACCTCTTAGAAAGAAAAGAACTTAAATCAAAATACTTAATAACACGGCGATACATTTATACAAAACTTCTACCCCGAGCACACGCAATGGAGCCGTCGGCAGTCAAGTGAAATCCAATCCACGAAATAATTTGATCTATGGACAGCGTCGTTGTGGTAAAGGTCGTAATGCCAGAGGAATCATTACCGCAAGGCATATAGGGGGAGGTCATAAGCGTCTATACCGTAAAATCGATTTTCGACGGAATGAAAAAGACATATCTGGTAGAATCGTAACCATAGAATACGACCCTAATCGAAATGCATATATTTGTCTCATACACTATGGGGATGGTGAGAAGAGATATATTTTACATCCCAGAGGGGCTATCATTGGAGATACCATTGTTTCTGGTACAGAAGTTCCTATCTCAATGGGAAATGCCCTACCTTTGAGTGCGGTTTGAACCATTGATTTACGTAATTGGAAGTAACCAATTAGGTTTACAACGAAACCTAGAAATCGATCACTGATCCAATTTGAGTACCTCTACGGGATAGACCTCAACAGAAAACTGAAGAGTAATGGCAGCAAGTGATTGAGTTCAGTAGTTCCTCATATAAAATTATTGACTCTAGAGATATAGTAATATGGAGAAGACAAAATTGTTTGAAGCACCGATAGAGCCGGAGCGCCCCTTGTTTCAAAGAGAGGAGGACGGGTTATTCACATTTCATTTGATGGTCAGAGGCGAATTGAAAGCTAAGCAGTGGTAATTCTACCCCCCCGGGAAAAATAGAGATGTCTCCTACGTTACCCGTAATATGTGGAAGTATCGACGTAATTTCATAAAGTCATTCGGTCTGAATGCTACATGAAGAACATAAGCCAGATGAAGGAACGGGGAGACCTAGGATGTAGAAGATCATAACATGAGTGATTCGGCAGATTTGGATTCCCACTCGTGTGGTATTTCATCATACGATTCATATGAGATCCATCTGTCTAGATATCATCATATACATCCAGAAAGCCGTATGCTTTGGAAGAAGCTTGTACAGTTTGGGAAGGGATTTTGATTGATCAAAAAGAAGAATCTACTTCAACCGATATGCCCTTAGGCACGGCCATACATAACATAGAAATCACACTTGGAAAGGGTGGACAATTAGCGAGAGCAGCGGGTGCTGTAGCGAAACTGATTGCAAAAGAGGGTAAATCGGCCACATTAAAATTACCATCTGGGGAGGTCCGTTTGATATCCAAAAACTGCTCAGCAACAGTCGGACAAGTGGGTAATGTTGGGGTGAACCAGAAAAGTTTGGGTAGAGCCGGATCTAAGTGTTGGCTAGGTAAGCGTCCTGTAGTAAGAGGAGTAGTTATGAACCCTGTAGACCATCCCCATGGGGGTGGCGAAGGGAGGGCCCCAATTGGTAGAAAAAAACCCGCAACCCCTTGGGGTTATCCTGCGCTTGGAAGAAGAAGTAGAAAAAGGAATAAATATAGTGATAGTTTGATTCTTCGTCGCCGTAGTAAATAGGAGAATATTGAAAATAGAATATGTTTCCTCATCTTTACAAAAAAAAAGGAGTAATTAGCTGTGACACGTTCACTAAAAAAAAATCCTTTTGTAGCTAATCATTTATTGATAAAAATTGCGAAGCTCAACACGAGGGCAGAAAAAGATACAATCGTAACTTGGTCCCGGGCATCTACCATTATACCCACAATGATCGGCCATACAATTGCTATTCATAATGGAAAGGAACATTTGCCTATTTATATAACAGATCGTATGGTAGGTCACAAATTGGGAGAATTTGCACCTACTCTGAATTTCCGGGGGCATGCGAGAAACGATAATAAATCTCGTCGTTAATATATTAATTAATAAAGTGGATATGGGTGCTCATCGTTTATTGGTGGGAGGTGAACCTTATGATAAAGAGTGACCCAGATGTAGAAGTATACGCTTTAGGTCAACATATACGTATGTCTGCTCATAAAGCGCGAAGAGTAATTGATCAGATTCGTGGGCGTCCCTACGAGGAAACACTTATGATACTAGAACTCATGCCTTATCGAGCGTGTTATCCCATTTTAAAATTAGTTTATTCTGCAGCAGCAAATGCTAGTCACAATATGGGATTCAACGAAACGGCTTTAATCATTAGTCAAGCCGAAGTTAATGAAGGTACTAGCATGAAAAAGTTAAAACCCCGAGCCCGAGGACGTAGTTATCCGATAAAAAGACCCACCTGTCATATAACTATTGTATTGAAAGATACATCTAAAGAGAAAAACTATTTCATATGGTTAAGAAAATATGGATGGGTATATAAAGATAAGTATAAAGATGTCAGAGAGAGGTATCTATATATGATGGATCATATGCTATATCGTAACAGAATGACGTGGGCTAATAGAGAAATGATATGGCCTTATAGAGATAGCGAGGTGCTATGGGACAAAAAATAAATCCACTCGGTTTCCGACTTGGTACAACCCAAAGTCATCATTCTGTTTGGTTTGCACAACCAAAAAGTTATTCCGAGGGTCTCCAGGAAGATCAAAAAATACAGGATTGTATCAAGAATTATGTACAAAAAAATAGGAAAATATCCTCGGGTGCCGAGGGAATTGCACGCATAAAGATTAAAAAAAGAATCGATCTGATCCAGGTCATAATATATATGGGATTCCCAAAATTGTTCATAGAGGGCAGCCCGCGAGGAATTGAAGAATTACAGAGCAATGCACAAAAAGAATTTAATTCTGTGAACCAAAAACTTAACATTGCTATCACAAGAGTTGAAAAACCGTATGGACAACCTAATATTCTTGCAGAATTTATAGCCGAACAATTAAAGAATAGAGTTTCGTTTCGAAAGGCAATGAAAAAAGCTATTGAATTAACTGAAAAAGCAGATACAAAGGGAATTCAAGTACAAATTGCAGGGCGTATCGACGGAAAGGAAATAGCACGTGTCGAATGGATCAGAGAAGGTAGGGTTCCCCTACAAACCATTCGAGCCAAAATTGATTATTGTTCCTATACAGTTCGAACTATCTATGGGGCATTAGGAATCAAAATTTGGATATTTGCAGACGAGGAATAATGGGCCTTTCGTTGTCTTTCTGTTCCATCCATCCGGCAATTGAATAAAAAATCACAAACTCGTTCATTTTTTTCCGTTCAATCAAAAAAATGAGAATTTTTTCGAATTCTTAATTCTATAGGGTTGAATAACAATTCGATTGACTCCATCTCCATATAATTGCTATGCTTAGTGTGTGACTCGTTGGTTTTTTATTTAGAGTTAGGTTAGGATTAAAAAACAAAGGGCCATCCCCTAGTATGAACTAATAACTATATAACTAATAACCAGCTCATTGCTTCGTATTATCTGGATCCAAGGAACCAGTCGCTATATGATGTATTGATCATATTGTTGTAGCAACTGAAGCATTTTTTTTTACATAAAAGAAAAATCAATCTATAAGGTTGTGAAGCAAAAACAAAGGGATATGGATAAATGGAGGGGTGAGAGAAAGAAAGAAAAAGAATAGCAATGATATATGATTCCAATATGTATGGTCTATGAACTATCTTATAAAAGGCAATGTAATAAAGCATTAATGTATTCGTCCATAATTAATAATTAGATTCGATGAATATGAATACAATTTATACGAAAAATAAAAAAGAATAAAGAGCGCCGAGTCAATAAAGACTGAGAAGATTGATTCAGGAACAAATTTTATTAGGAGCTCCATTGCAGAGTTCGGGCCTAGTCATTAATCGAGAAGCGATGGGAACGACAGAACCTGTGACTGAGGAAGATTCCCTTGAAAACGAATCCTAATGATTCATTGGGTGGGATGGCGGAACGAGCCAAGAACCAATTCATTTATTCTGATAGGTCATGGAACGCCCCTACGAATGAAAGGGATGTTGAAAGAGCAAATATTCGCCCGCGAAAGCCTTACTGGATTGCTAAGTTTTGGGCAATTCAATAAAAATAAATAAAATAAAGGTAAAAATAAATGAAGATTCATTAATTATAAAATGGAATTTATCATTTTATTTTATTCCTACGTGTACGTGACAGATTATATCTCAAAAAATTCCATGATTCATTATTCATTCAATTCAAAATATATACAATATTATTTAATCGTTTCATTCGCGAGGAGCTGGATGAGAAGAAACTCTCATGTCCAGTTCTGCAGTAGAGATGGCATTGAGAAACAACCATCAACTATAACCCCAAAAGAACCAGATTTCGTAAACAACATAGAGGAAGAATGAAGGGAATATCTTATCGAGGCAATCGAATTTGTTTCGGCGGATACGCCCTTCAGGCACTTGAACCCGCTTGGATCACATCTAGACAAATAGAAGCGGGGCGACGAGCCATGGCACGATATGCGCGTCGTGGTGGAAAAATATGGGTACGTATATTTCCAGACAAACCTGTTACAGTAAGGCCTACCGAAACACGTATGGGTTCGGGGAAAGGATCTCCCGAATATTGGGTATCCGTCGTTAAACCGGGTCGAATACTTTATGAAATGGGTGGAGTATCAGAAATTGTAGCCAGAGAAGCTATTTCTATAGCTGCGTCCAAAATGCCTATACGAACTCAATTCGTTATTGCGGGATAGGGATATGGAACGAAAGGAAAGGGGCCTTGTGATGAAAAAACCGCAGTTTTTTTATTTCTGGACAAACAATCTTTCTTCTTTTTTTCTTCGCCCTTTAGTTAGTTAGCATTGAAAGAAAAAAGAGAAAAATAATAAGAATGATATGATTCAACCTCAGACCTATTTAAATGTAGCGGACAACAGCGGGGCTAGAGAATTAATGTGTATTCGAATCATAGGAGCTAGTAATCGCCGATATGCTCATATTGGTGACGTTATTGTTGCTGTAATCAAAGAAGCAGTTCCCAATATGCCTCTACAAAGATCAGAAGTGATCAGAGCTGTAATTGTACGTACATGTAAAGAACTCAAACGTGACAATGGTATGATAATACAATATGATGACAATGCAGCAGTTGTCATTGATCAAGAAGGAAATCCCAAAGGAACTCGAGTTTTTGGTGCGATCGCTCGGGAATTGAGACAGTTGAATTTTACTAAAATAGTCTCATTAGCTCCTGAGGTATTATAAATAGATTCTAAATAAATACTAATAGATGAAAACATAATAAAACATAAAAAAAGGGAGGTTCATAGTAAGATATCTGAACTGAATTAGATTCCATTAATTAGTAGAATGCATTAGTAGATTGTTTCTCACGCATATACCTTTAATAATTCATGAAAAAAAAAGAGTAGAGCATGCTGATTATATAAAAACCCGGAGGCACCAATAATTATAGTTCATCATGGGTAGGGACACTATTGCCGAAATAATAACTTCTATACGAAATGCTGACATGGATAAAAAAGGAACGGTTCGAATAGCATCTACAAATATCACTGAAAACATTGTTAAAATACTTCTACGCGAAGGCTTTATCGAAAATGTGAGAAAACATCGAGTAAGCAAGAAATATTTCTTGGTTTCAACTCTGCGACATAGAAGGAATAGAAAAGGGCCATATAGAACTGTTTTAAAACGTATCAGCCGACCCGGCCTACGAATCTATTCCAACCATCAACGAATTCCTAGGATTTTAGGAGGAATGGGTATTGTAATTCTTTCGACTTCTCGAGGTATAATGACAGACCGAGAGGCTCGACTAGAAGGAATCGGGGGAGAAATTTTGTTATATATATGGTGATCTTTATGATCTACGAATTGCATCCGTAGGAAAACTTCCTATTTTTTTTTTTGAAAAAAGAGGAAGGGTTGTCTAATATCACTCCTACTCCATGAGTTGATAATTAAAGGGGTTACCTGGAATGAAAGAACAAAAATGGATTCATGAAGGTTTAATTACTGAATCACTTTCCAATGGTATGTTTCGGGTTCGTAGTGACTTTTCAACATTCCTCTCGTTCGGATACAATCGGAGGTTCCAAATTTCAAGAGACTTATTTTCTTTTCTTCGAAGGAGTAGATTCAAAATTAAAATAAAATTAAGGAGAAACAA